AATAAAATTCAATGAGGATTTGGTTTATCCCACACGTACCCGTCATGGGCATCCTGCTTTTCTATGTTCTATAGACTTGTATGTAACTATTGAGACTCGGGATATTATCCATAATGTGAATATTCCACCAAAAAGTTTGATTTTAGTTCAAAATGATCAATATGTAGAATCAGAACAAGTGATTGCTGAGATTCGTGCCGGAACGTCTACTTTTCGTTTTAAAGAGAAGGTACGAAAACATATTTATTCTGAATCAGAGGGAGAAATGCACTGGAGTACCGATGTCCACCATGCATCTGAATATACACATGGTAATGTTCATCTATTACCAAAAACAAGTCATTTATGGATATTAGCAGGAGGTCCGTGCAGATCCAGTATAGTGTCTTTTTCGCTCCACAAAGATCAAGATCAAATGAATGTTCATTCTTTTTCTTTCGAGGAAAGATATATCTTTGACCCCTCAATGACTAATCATCAAGTAAGACATAAATTGTTGGATACTTCTGGTAAAAGAGATAGGGAAATTCTTGACTATTCAAGACCTGATCGAATCATATCCAATGGTCATTGGAATTTCATATATCCTTCTATTCTCCAAGAAAATTCTGATTTCTTGGCGAAAAAACGAAGAAATAGATTCATTATCCCATTACAATATGATCAAGAACGAGATAAAGAACTAATGCCCTGTTTTGGTATTTCGATTGAAATACCCATAAATGGTATTTTACGTAGAAATAGTATTCTTGCTTATTTTGATGATCCACGATACAGAAGAAATAGTTCAGGAATTACTAAATATGGGACCATAGAGGTAGATTCAATCATAAAAAAAGAGGATTTGATTGAGTATCGAGGAGCAAAAGAATTTAGTCCGAAATACCAGAAAGTAGATCGGTTTTTTTTCATTCTCGAAGAAGTGCATATCTTACCCGGATCTTCGTTCATAATGGTCCGGAACAATAGTATCATTGGAGTAGATACACAACTCGCTTTAAATACAAGAAGCCGGGTAGGCGGATTAGTCCGAGTGGAGAGAAAAAAAAAAAGTATTGAACTGAAAATCTTTTCTGGAGATATTCATTTTCCTGGAGAAAGAGATAAGATATCCAGGCACAGCGGCATTTTGATACCACCAGAGACGGAAAAAAAAAATTCTAAGAAATCAAAAAAATTGAAAAATTGGATCTATGTCCAACGGATCACACCCACCAAGAAAAAGTATTTTGTTTCGGTTCGGTCCGTAGTCACATATGAAATAGCTGATGGGATAAATTTAGCAACACTTTTCCCTCGGGATCTCTTGCAGGAAAAGGATAATGTCCAACTTAGAGTTGTCAATTATATCCTTTATGGAAATGGCAAGTCAATTCGAGGAATTTATCACACAAGTATTCAATTAGTTCGGACTTGCTTAGTATTGAATTGGGACCAAGAAAAAAATGGTTCTATAGAAGAGGTTCATGCTTCCTTTGTTGAGGTAAGGACAAATGATCTGATTCGCGATTTCATAAGAATTGAGTTAGTCAATTCCACTATTTCGTATACCGGAAAAAGGTATGATAGGGCAAGTTCCGTATTGATTTCCGATAATGGATTAGATCGCACCAATATCAATCCTTTTTATTCCAAGGCGAAGATTCAATCACTTACCCAACATCAAGGAACTATTGGTATCGGTACGTTGTTGAATCGAAATAATGAATGCCAATCTTTGATAATTTTGTCATCATCCAATTGTTCTCGAATTGGTCCATTCAATGGTTCGAAATATAACAATAACAATGTGACAAAAGAATCAGATCCCATAATCCAAATTAGGGATTTGCTGGGTCCCTTAGGGACTATTGTCCCTAAAATAGCGAATTTTTTTTCATCTTACTATTTAATAACTCATAATCATATCTTGTTAAAGAAATATTTGTTACTTGACAATTTTAAACAGACTTTCCAAGTACTTAAATACTGTTTAATAGATGAAAATAGGAGGATTTATAATCCCGATCCATGCGGTAACATAATTTTGAATCCATTCCATTTGAATTGGTGCTTTCTCCATCACGATTATTGCGAAGAGACATCTACAATAATTAGCCTTGGACAATTTATTTGTGAAAATGTATGTCTATTCAAATACGAATCACACGTAAAAAAATCTGGTCAAATTTTCATTGTTCATGTTGACTCCTTAGTTATAAGATCAGCTAAACCCTATTTGGCCACTCCAGGAGCAACTGTTCATAGCCATTATGGAGAAATACTTTACGAAGGAGATACATTAGTTACATTTATATATGAAAAATCGAGATCTGGTGACATAACGCAAGGTCTTCCAAAAGTGGAACAAATCTTAGAAGTGCGTTCGATTGATTCAATATCGATGAACCTAGAAAGGAGAGTTGAAGGTTGGAACGAACGTATACAAAGAATTCTTGGAATCCCCTGGGGATTCTTGATTGGAGCTGAGCTAACCATAGCCCAAAGTCGTATCTCTTTGGTTAATAAGATCCAAAAGGTTTATCGATCCCAGGGGGTACAGATCCATAATAGACATATAGAAATTATTGTACGTCAAGTAACATCAAAAGTGTTGGTTTCAGAAGATGGAATGTCTAATGTTTTTTTACCTGGAGAATTAATCGGCTTTTTGCGAGCGGAACGAGCAGGGCGTGCTTTGGACGAAGCGATCTGTTATCGGGCAATCTTATTGGGAATAACGAGGGCATCTCTAAATACTCAAAGTTTCATATCCGAAGCAAGTTTTCAAGAAACCGCTCGAGTTTTAGCAAAAGCTGCTCTACGAGGTCGTATTGATTGGTTGAAAGGCCTGAAAGAGAACGTTGTTCTGGGGGGGATTATACCTGTTGGTACCGGATTCCAAAAATTAGTACACCCTTCAAGGCAAGACAAGAACATTCATTTGGAAATAAGAGATATTTTGTTACACCATAGAGAATTATTTTGTTCTTACGTCCAAAACAATTTCCATGAGACAAATTTCCATGAGACATCAGAACAATCATTTACGCGATTTAATGATTCCTAAGAGCAGATTCTTTTCTTTCACTTTAACTATCTTTCAATTATCTGGTCCGATTATTGATTTGGTAAAAAATAAAATAAGTAATTAAATTGGTAATAAATAAAATAAGTAATTAAAAGAAATTAATGGTTTGGGTCGTGTATCGACGGTCAATCCCCCGTAGAAGGTTCCATCGGAACAATTATTTATTTCAGGTTACCTCGTCTCTTTGTTAAAAAAAAAAGGAAGTCTGGGGAAAAATGACAAGAAGATATTGGAACATCAATTTGGAAGAGATGATGGAAGCAGGAGTTCATTTTGGTCATGGTACTAAGAAATGGAATCCTAGAATGGCCCCTTACATCTCTGCAAAGCGTAAAGGTATTCATATTACAAATCTCACTAGAACTGCTCGTTTTTTATCAGAAACCTGTGATTTAGTTTTTGATGCAGCAAGTAGGGGAAAAAACTTCTTAATCGTTGGTACAAAAAATAAAGCAGTGGATTCAGTAGCATCAGCTGCAATAAGGGCTCGGTGTCATTATGTTAATAAAAAATGGCTTGGTGGTATGTTAACGAATTGGTCCACTACGGAAACGAGACTTCACAAGTTCAGGGACTTAAGAGCAGAACAAAAGATGGGGAAACTCAACTGTCTCTCCAAAAGAGATGCAGCAATGTTGAAGAGAAAATTATCTACCTTGCAAACATATCTCGGTGGGATCAAATATATGACGGGGTTGCCTGATATTGTGATCATCGTTGATCAGCAAGAAGAATATACGGCTCTTCGAGAATGTGTCATTTTGGGGATTCCGACAATTTGTTTAATCGATACAAATTGTGACCCAGATCTCGCAGATATTTCGATTCCAGCAAATGATGACGCTATAGCTTCAATCCGATTGATTCTTAACAAATTAGTATCTGCAATTTGTGAGGGTCGTTCTAGCTATATAAGAAATCGTTGATTATCATTAAGAATAATAAGATTAGTTAATTATTTGGCAACTCCATAGATTTATTGGATCGGTACTATTTTTGAATTTTTAAAAAGAGATAAAAAAAGTACTGGGGATATTGATATTATGTTATGATGTTATGTAATTTCTTGGTATCGTAAATAAAATATACGATTAATGATTCAAGTTAGTGAGTTGAGAAATAGATGGTTGAATCAAAATAATTCCTTTTTTTGAAGTTCAATTTCTGTCAGAGGACAATATGAATGTTATACCATGTTCCATTAAAACACTCAAAGGGTTATACGATATATCGGGTGTAGAAGTAGGCCAACATTTCTATTGGCAAATAGGAGGTTTACAAATCCATGCCCAAGTACTTATCACTTCTTGGGTCGTAATTGCTATCTTATTAGGTTCAGTCATCATAGCTGTTCGGAATCCACAAACCATTCCGACCGACGGTCAGAATTTCTTCGAATATGTCCTTGAATTTATTCGAGATTTGAGCAAAACTCAGATTGGAGAAGAATATGGTCCTTGGGTTCCCTTTATTGGAACTATGTTCTTATTTATTTTTGTTTCTAACTGGTCAGGTGCTCTTTTACCTTGGAAAATCATACAATTACCTCATGGGGAGTTAGCTGCGCCTACGAATGATATAAATACTACTGTTGCTTTAGCTTTACCCACGTCAGCGGCATATTTTTATGCGGGTCTTACCAAAAAAGGATTGGGTTATTTCGGAAAATACATTCAACCAACCCCAATACTTTTACCAATTAACATCCTAGAAGATTTCACAAAACCTTTATCTCTTAGTTTTCGACTTTTCGGGAATATATTGGCTGATGAATTAGTAGTTGTTGTTCTTGTTTCTTTAGTCCCTTCAGTAGTTCCTATACCTGTTATGCTTCTTGGATTATTTACAAGTGGTATTCAAGCTCTTATTTTTGCAACGTTAGCCGCGGCTTATATAGGTGAATCCATGGAGGGTCATCATTGACTAGTTTTCGAAATAGTCTTTTTTAAGCTTATCCCAATTCATGCATGATTCAAGATAATCCACTTGGTTGGGGAACATAATAGATACAAATACAAATACGTATGAATATACGACCTAGAGTCGTAGGAAAAAAGATAGACGATATTGCGGAATTGTAAAAAAAAAAGATGGGTTGGGGGGGTCACACTAGATGTATGTAATCTCTATAAGTCCAGCCCCTGTGTCTCTTTCGAGGAATGATTCTAGAATCCGATTCAATATAAAATGCGGGTGGTTTACGTTATGGAAGAAACAAATGTATATGTGATATTAGATATTTACTAGTTATATAGGACTATTCCTAATATATATATATATTATTATATACCCTATATATATATTATTGATTGATTTGATTGCGGTTCACTGCATTTATATAGTTCCAATATAAGTCTTTCTGTTTCGTCTGTGATTGTGGATTGAATGAAATGCAAAAAAGAGATGAACTCAAGGATAGTATCTAGAAGAAAAAAGAAAGGAAAGAAGAATTGAATGAAAGAATGTTTCGAAAGAAAGAAATGCAATAACTAGAACTGTATACATATGTATTTACAAAAACTCCATTATGGGTAGAAACTCAAAATGAGATATCGAAATAGTTCTGACGATTCAGTAATATTATCATTTCAATTCGGAGTTTTTAGTTATTTCGACCCGATAGATCTTAATCAGATAGATCTTAATGATAAAATCTTAATGAAAAAAAAAAAAATGATAAAAAAAATTAAGTAAAAATTCATTGGTTGATTGTATCATTAACCATTTCTTTTTTTTTGGTGCGAGGAACTTACCATGAATCCACTGATTTCTGCCGCTTCCGTTATTGCTGCTGGATTGGCCGTAGGGCTTGCTTCTATTGGACCTGGAGTTGGTCAAGGTACTGCTGCAGGCCAAGCTGTAGAAGGTATTGCGAGACAACCAGAAGCAGAGGGTAAAATACGAGGTACTTTATTGCTTAGTCTAGCTTTTATGGAAGCTTTAACAATTTATGGACTGGTCGTGGCGTTAGCGCTTTTGTTTGCGAATCCTTTTGTTTAATCCTAGAAATGTAAAAAAGTACCTTACATACTTTTTTTCTTATTTTTTTAACTCGCTATACTTTTTTCTTATTTTATTAACTCAGAATTGCTGTTTGCTTCTTCTAATTATATCAACGCTTTACTCCTACAATTATTTATTTGTTGAGACAATACCCCAGGAAAGGAAGGACTGTTTTGAGGATGAGTAATTACTGGATCCGCTCGTTTTCTTCCTTCGCGTCCTTAGCTTAGTACAATGGAAACCTTTTTTTTACTTTTTTTAGGAATCGTTTCAACAAACGAGATATTTCACAATTGACATGAGACCCAAGACTTAACCTAATAAGTATTTTATTGGATTGGAAACTTCAAGTAAGAAATTTTAAAATTATCAAATTAAATTACTAGATTTAATCTACTCCCATTAAAAAAAAATGGAAATAAAATTTATATAATATAATAAAAAGAAATCGATCAAAAAAGGGACGACGAAGTGATACAAAAAGAACTCTGTTCTTTGTTAGTCCTATCTATAAGAGGAGAGCATATGAAAAATGGAACCGATTCTTTCCTTTCCTTGGGTCACTGGCCATCCGCCGGGAGTTTCGGGTTTAATACCGATATTTTAGCAACAAACCCAATAAATCTAAGTGTAGTGCTTGGTGTATTGATTTTTTTTGGAAAGGGGGTGTGTGCGAGTTGTGTATTTCAAGAATAGGTTGGATCCATCCGACTGCACTTTATTTATGGTATTTTATTCATTTTATAGGATAAATAGGAAAAAAAGTGCACGATCTCAACGAATTATTTCTGAATAAATTAAGAAATCATATGTAAGAACCATAGCATTTCGTGACTTATTGGTAAATTTGATTCTCTATCAACCAATAATGTGAGACCATTAACATGGTTAAAGCTAAACTGTTTGAAGTCCAGGCAAAACATGGTACTCTTTCTACCGGTACTAACGTACCGAAATGGTTTAAAAATGAATAGTTGGTAATTTATCTGATATAGAACACTCATATCGATAAAATGATTTGAACCATTTATTAAAAAAATGGGCATCTTGCTCTTTTTTTCCAATGCCGAATCGACGACCTACGTAAAAAAAAATAGGAATTTTTGGATTTGAAGAAAAAAGGAAATAAAAAAAATATAGAAATAAATTGTAAATTTAAATTTTAAATTAAATAAAGAACAAATACAAATAAAGAACAAATACAAATAAAGAAAGAACTTTGCTGACAATTATAGATTTTTGTCTGGTCGGAAGAGTCCTCCTAATATTCTGGTCTTATATCAGTTTCGATGTTTTTGAATATAAACAGAAAAGAGAGGGTAGGCTCATTACATTAAAAAAAAAGATATGGGAATGCCCATAACATAAAATAAATAATTGAGCGTGAGAGCCAAATGAATCGAAAGATTCATGTTTGGTTCGGGAAG